AATTCCGTACAGGATCTTTAAGTATAAAGTCTAAGGAAAACTTTAAAGTAAAAAAAAAAAAAGACTCTTTTTTTTTTTTTTCATTGATTAATTTTTCAATTGATTTGGCAATAACGAACGGATTACGAGTAATCCGTGTTGATCTGCGCTAAAGTGCAGACCCATATATATATTTGATATCAATATATAAAAAAGCCCACCTCTTTCAGTTACAGTACAACGGTTGAATCTCAAATCAAATAGAACAAATAGAAAAAAAGGGTTTGAATTAAATTGTAAGAATATGTATGCTATACGATTTATTCCCTGGGATTGTAGTTCAATTGGTCAGAGCACCGCCCTGTCAAGGCGGAAGCTACGGGTTCGAGCCCCGTCAGTCCCGATGGATATAAATACAATCAAAAAAATATTATTTATAACAGGGACCCCCCCCTTTTTTTTATTTCTTTTTTAGTTTAAGGTATAAAATATATAATATAAATAATAAAGTAAAGGTTCCGATGAATAAAGAAATAAAAAAAGACATTTTGGATTGCATCAGAAAGTAAAATTTTTTTATTTGGTATGGATAAAAGATCTTCCTATGTTATACTATTAAATTCTCGACTATGAATCGATTTGATAGCTCAGATATTATATTGTTCTTCGTGATATTGATTCGATTTGATATCATCGAAATAAAATCGATACCATTGAATTTACCGCCGAAAGATTGAACACTTATATGGGATTAAATCCCGAAGTATTAATTTTATTAGAAATTAAAGAGAAAGAAAACATAGAGATTATGGAAGTAAATATTCTCGCATTTATAGCTACTGCACTCTTCATTCTAGTTCCTACTGCCTTTTTACTTATAATTTACGTAAAAACGGTAAGTCAAAGTGACTAATTTTACTTAAAAATGACTTCTGATTTCTTATCAATGCAATGATTGATAATGATTGAATAAAAAAAAATGAAAAAAGGATTTCAATTTCGGTTCTTAGTTTTAAATGAAATGATCAGACTACAATCAGCAAAATTTTATGAAATTCATATAGTATAGTCGAAAGAAATCAAATCTATTTCTTTCGACTATACTATCTATTATGGTAGTCTATAAAGTTTGACTCTATGTTTTATTGATTTGAAAAAAGAAAAGGTTTTAATATGTACCAATCCATCTATCTATATCTATAAATAAATATTTATTTTCATATTAATACTATCTATAGATGGCTATATATCGATATAGAATTTTTCTATTTCTGATTCTTTTCAGAGTCCCGGTATCATATTCGGTAGGATATTTAATATAATTTCTTATATTATAAATATAGTATTTTAGCATTCAAAAAATGAATTGATTAAATAATTGACAGATGATCCGGGGGTTCCACGAATTCTATGGAAAAAGTTTTTCATATTTCGAAAAGATTGGTAGTAACCAAACCAGTTCATCGAAATAGACATCTTAGAAACAATTTGGTTGGAATGGGAATCCATTTCCCATTATTTGTATTCCCTTGACTTTAAAAATACGAAGATGGTTACAATTCAAATATTTGTTTGATTGAAAGAGTATTTTCAATATTATACATTATACATAGAATACATTCCACCACTGGAATACAATAGAATTAAAAAATGCAGATATAATTGCATTTAATTAATTAGTATTAATCAAATAACTAGAACTAAATTCAATCGTTAAAAAATTGAAGAACCCAGCTAGAAAACATTTGATCCCTTAACTCAATTAAAAGTACCCTTAGAGTCCACTTCTTCCCCATACTACAAGGGAAAGGGAAAATGTAAAAACTACCATTAAAGCAGCCCAAGCAAGACTTACTATATCCATGTAAATTTTGTCTCCTATCGCTATCAATATGAAGGAATTATTTCATTATTGTTTACTAATTTTTCTTGTATTCTTTTCTTATTTAATTTTCACTAAAAATTTTATAATAATAGTGGAATCGCTGGTACAGAGTCAAAAAAAGATTCCTGGATAACAGAATTGATGAAACAATTCAATAAATCCAATTATAACATCTAACAAGTTCTTATCTGATTTCTAGTAGAATTGAAAAAAAATATTATGCATAAATAAAAAATATCCAGAGATATCCTTGGAAGTATTAAGGGAATGAATCTTACTAACAGGTAGTAAGAAAAAGATCTATGTTTTAGTTTGCCCCATTTCATTAAGTGAAATGTCAAAAATATAGAATCAAGATAGATTCTTTTTTATATTCTTCTCTTATTTGCATTTGATCTAATCCTTACCGTCTCCCGATTTCTTCTCTAAAACAAAAAACAATAGGAAAACAGCCTCTGAAAGCCTTTCACTAGAGCTTAGGGAAAAGAAAGAATTTGAAATATAAAAAAGAAACATAAAAAAATTTATAATAAAAAAGAAATCTAATTAGATTATTAATTTAATCTAACTAATAATGCATATGCATAAGTGTTCATATACTTTCCATAAGTCTGTATACAAGGCTTTTCTTCAACCCCCCAACGAAAAATGGAATTTTATTTCCCGTCCGACCTATCCATTCTTATTCAAGACCCAATCTGTAGACGAACACTACAGTAGTAGTGGAGTAAAAGGACTATCATTTCGATTCCTTTTCACTACTATAAATGAATTTTTCATTGAATTCGAGACAAAAAGATTTTAAGGATTTTAGAGAACAAACCTACTGATGCTTAGAATTTTGCATGAAAAAAGTCTCAAAAGTCCTTTTGTCGCACTTGCTTCCTCGATCAACAAAACGGAATAAACTATTTATTTCAATTCTCTTGTCGATCAGGCGACACCCGGATTTGAACTGGGGAAAAAGGATTTGCAGTCCCCCGCCTTACCACTCGGCCATATCGCCAAAATAATACAAAAATATATATATACCCCTCCCTTCAAAAAACCAAACAAAAAAGGTACGGGGTTCTAAACTTCTTTTTTTGATGTGTTTGTATCTTCAATTCCATTTTCTGTAATCCCCTTTTTGAAAGGGATCTCTTCCCTTTTCTATTGAAAAACGTATAGCTTTCAGTCACAAAAGCAAAAATAATGTCGGGACAAAGCGCAACCATTAACTACAAATTCCTGAATCTGAATCAAAAATGGTTTTTTCTGAATGAAATAAAAAAATCGAAATTCATACATAACCAATCAATATTGGTTTTTTTATTGAAAAAGAATCCTTCTCAATTCAATTTCAATTATAATTGAAATTATAACAGCAACGGTGAATATATGTCAACCCCGCAACATAAATTTTTATTATTACACAGATATTATAGAATCGGGTATCTTATTCGTATATGATAGCTAATATTATAGGGAATTTTAAAGAAATTCTCGTGCGTACATTTTTGTGCCAATTTTTTATTAAATTAAATAGAATAGATTGATTGAATTGATGATGAATAGAAAAAAGAAATTAACACGACATACGCGCTGTCCCGAACAAATATGACTGCAATAAAGTAAGAGACATAGATAGCTATAATTGGGGTTAGATCTATGCATGTTTAATAAATCCTAGTTCTCAAATTCTAAAAAAAGAGGTAAAAATATCTCTCTTCTTTGTGAATTCGAATTCGTTTTCGAACAATTGAAAAGGGAAGTGCTAAAAAAATAAATACTATATTGTTTCTGCTTATTAGATTCTATCTTTATCTCATCGAGCCGAGCAAATTCCGAATTCAATTTTTGTTTTGAGATTCTTAATTCTTAAAAACCCCCCGAAGTCTAGGTGAATTTTATAAATTTGTGTCGATTTATATTACAAGTTAGATTAGATTATATTGGTTTGTTTTATTACAAAAAAATTCCAATTTGCGTATAAAATTATATTTATTCCTCTTTTCATAGTATTTCATAGACGAAGTTAGGTAAAATTTCATGTGATTCAGTAAAGTAAAAAGAACCGAAATTCCATGATTGCTAAATATATTCATGTGATTCGATGAAGAATGACAGCGTGGGATATTTTCTATAAAATAAATGAAATGGGGAAATTGAAAATGCTTGGGGTTGGAAATGAAGGAATGTCTACACTACCCGGATTGAATCAAATACAATTTGAAGGGTTTTGTCGATTCATTGATCGGGGTTTAACAGAAGAACTTTTTAAGTTTCCAAAAATTGAAGATACAGATCAAGAAATTGAATTTCAATTATTTGTGGAAACATATAAATTGGTCGAACCCTCAATAAAAGAAAACGATGCTGTATATGAATCACTTACACATTCCTCTGAATTATATATATCCGCGGGATTAATTTGGAAAAACTGTAGGGATATCCAAGAACAAATAATTTTTATTGGAAACATTCCTCTAATGAATTCCCTGGGAACTTCTATAGTAAATGGAATATATAGAATTGTAATCAATCAAATATTGCAAAGCCCAGGTATCTATTATCGATCAGAATTGGACCATAACGGAATTTCGGTCTATACCGGCACCATAATATCAGATTGGGGAGGAAGATTAGAGTTAGAGATTGATCGAAAAGCAAGGATATGGGCTCGTGTAAGTAGGAAACAGAAAATATCTATTCTAGTTCTATCATCAGCTATGGGTTCGAATTTAAGCGAAATTCTAGAGAACGTTTGCTACCCTGAAATTTTCTTGTCTTTCCTGAATGAAAAGGAGGAAAAAAAAATCGGGTCAAAAGAAAATGCCATTTTGGAGTTTTATCGCCAATTTGCTTGTGTAGGCGGAGATCCTGTATTTCCTGAATCTTTATGTACGGAATTACAAAAAAAATTTTTTCAACAAAGATGTGAATTAGGAGGGATTGGTCGACGAAATATGAACCGAAGACTGAATCTTGATATACCTCAGAACAATACATTTTTGTTACCGCGAGATATATTGACAGCTGCGGATCATTTGATTGGAATGAAATTTGGAATGGGTACACTTGATGATATGAATCATTTGAAAAATAAACGTATTCGTTCCGTAGCAGATCTCTTACAAGATCAATTTGGATTGGC